AGATACATCTATTCAATTGAATTTTGTATTGAATTCATTTTTTGATCCAGTCTGGAAAATTCAATCAATTTTTTGTCATTTTTTTTTTTTTAAATCAATTACGAAATGTTTTTCTAAAGTGCCAAATATTTGTTTTATATCTTCTATATGAAAATCCGCCATTTTAATAAGATCTTCTTGACTGTTATTCAAAAGGTCCAATAATGTATGTATATTGGATTTTTTGAGGCAATTGTAGATCCTAGGTGGCAATTCTAATTGGTCAATAAAAATATATTTCAATGCTATTTTTTTTTTGTTTTTCCTTATTTCAGCCAATCTATTGTGAAAGGTAAAAAGGGGTAAAGAAATTTTGTGTTGATTGTCCTCTAAATATAAGTTTTCTTCTTCTGCATGTAGAAAGGGAATAAATAAATCAATTAAATTCCGGGAGGCTTCATAAAGTGCTTCTTTCGGGGTTAAACTGCCGTTTGTCCATATTTCGAGAAAAAGTATCTCTTGTTTTTCATTCCCATTTCCATAAGAATGAATACTATGATTCACATTTCGAATAGGCATGAATAGAGCATCTATAGGATAACTTCCATCTTGAAAGTTATTTTGCGCTTTTATCTGATATCCGCGATTTCTCTCGAGTTGTAATCCAATACACAAATCAATTGGTTCCGTCAAGCTAGCTATATGCTGTGTATTGTCAACTATTTCTACATAAGGGGGCAAGATGATATCTTGAGCAGTTACACATCTGGGGCCCCTAACACAAATAGACGCTTCGCAAGTTCCATATAGATTACTTCTCAATACTATTTCTTTCAAATTCAGTAAAATTTCGTGTACTGATTCTTGAATACCTACTATGTTAGAGTATTCGTGCGGTATTTTATCAAATTTTGCACGTGTGATACATGTTCCTTCTATTTCGCCAAGTAACGCTCTTCGCATCGCGATGCCTATTGTATCAGCTTGGCCTTTCATAAGTGGAGAGAGAATAAAGCGTCCATAATAAAGACATTTACTATCTGTTCTTGATTCAACACATTTCCACTGCAGTGTCCGAGTAGATACTCTTATTTTCTCTCGAACCATAGTAATATTTTACAAAATTGATCATATCTTTGAATCATTTATTTCTCTTGAAATCCCTTCAATTCTTATTTCTACACGCGTCTTTTTTTAGGAGGTCTACAGCCATTATGTGGCATAGGGGTTACGTCTCGTACGAAACTTAATAGTATACCGCTTCTACGAATAGCCCGTAATGCTGCATCTCTTCCGAGACCGGGACCTTTTATCATGACTTCTGCTCGTTGCATACCTTGTTCCACTACTGTACGAATAGCATTTCCTACTGCGGTTTGAGCTGCAAAAGGTGTCCCTCTTTTTGTACCCCTGAATCCACAAGTACCGGCCGAAGCCCAAGAAACCACTCGACCTCGTACATCTGTAACAGTCACAATGGTATTATTGAAACTTGCTTGAACATGAATAACACCCTTTGGTATTTTCCGTGCACTTTTACGCGAACTAATACGTCCATTTCTCCGTGAACCTGTTTTTGGTATAGGTTTTGCCATATTTTATCATCTCATAAATATGATTCAAAGATATATGGATATATCCATTTCATGTCAAAACAAATCCGTCATTTTTTTTTCAGCAATAAAATATTTTAGCAATTATTTTAGAAAGATCATTAGTATATAGTTTAGTAGAATGATTATCCTTGTCGTTGTTTATGTTTTGGGTTAGAACAAATTACTATAATTCGTCCCCGTCGGCGAATCAGTCGACATTTTTCACAAATTTGACGAACAGAAGCCCTTATTTTCATATTTGTTATTCTTTAGTTTTAATTTTGAATCTATTTTTTGGAAGAAAATAAGTTTCGTGATATTTTGAACCTTGAATTCTATTTTTGTAGAAAGGAATAAGGAATGTTGAAAAACGGCTTAATCGTTTGAATCTTTGTTGCGGAGTCTATAAATTATACGACCTCTGGTTGAATCATAACGGCTTACTTCAATCTTAACTCTATCTCCCGGTAGGATTCGTATCGAACTACGTCGTATCCTTCCCGAAACATAACCTAGAATCAGATCTTCATTATCTAAACGAACCCAGAACATACCATTAGGAAGTGATTCAGTAATCAAACCTTCATGAATCCATTTTTGTTCTTTCATTTCAGATAAAACCCCCTTAAAGTATCAACTAATAGAGGAGTGATATTAGACAAGCCGTTTTTTTTCTTTTTTTGTTCCCAAATAGGAAATATTGGATCCAATTCGGATATTAATATTCTAGGGATTACCATATATAACATAAAATTTCTCCGCCAATTCCTTCTAGTCGAGCTTCCCGATCCGTCATTATACCTCGAGAGGTAGAAAGAATTGCAATCCCCATTCCACCTAAAATTCTAGGAATTCGTTGATAGTTAGAATAGATTCGTAGACCAGGTCGACTGATCCTTTTTAAATAGAAAGTATTTCTATAAGCCCCTTTCTTATTTCTTCTATGTCGCAGCGTTAAAACCAAAAAAGTTTTATCTCTTTCTTGATGTTTTCTCGCATTTTCAATGAAACCTTCTCGTAAAAGTATTTTAACAATGTTTTCGGTGATGTTAGTAGATACTATTCGAACCGTTCCTTTTCTATTCATGTCAGCATTTCGTATAGAAGTTATTATATCAGCAATAGTGTCCCTACCCATAATGAACTAAAATCGGTGGTGTCCCAAAAATTTGATATAATCAACATGTTATTAGTTTCTTTTTAATTAAAAAATGAAAAAATTTTAAATGAAAGGTATATACGTGATACACAATCTACTATGAGTGAAATTCATTCAAATGCCTTAGATTATCATTTTATAATACCTCAGGAGCTAATGAAACTATTTTAGTAAATTTTTGTCTCAATTCCCGGGCAATCGCACCAAAAATTCGAGTTCCCTTTGGATTTCCTTCTTGATCAATAATAACTGCGGCATTGTCATCATATCGTATTATCATGCCGTTGTCGCGTTTGAGTTCTTTACAGGTACGTACAATTACAGCTCTGATCACTTCGGATCTTTCTAAGGGCGTATTAGGTATTGCTTCTTTGATCACAGCAACAATAACGTCACCAATACGAGCATATCGACGATTGCTAGCTCCTATGATTCGAATACACATCAATTCTCGAGCCCCGCTGTTGTCTGCTACATTCAAAAGGGTCTGAGGTTGAATCATATTTTATTTTTATCTGTTCTTTCAATGCAAAACTAAATGCAAAAGGTGAAAAAGAAATATTGTTTGTCCAAAAAAACTTCCACTTGGTGTTATCCAAAAGATCCATTTCCTTTAGTTCTATATTCTTATCCTGAAATAATGAATTGAGTTCGTATAGGCATTTTTGATGCCGCTATTGTGATAGCCCTTCGGGCTACATTTTCTGCTACTCCGCTTATTTCATAAAGTATTCGACCTGGTTTGACAACAGCTACCCAATATTCGGGAGATCCTTTCCCCGAACCCATACGGGTTTCTGCGGGTCTTACTGTAACAGGTTTGTCAGGAAAAACGCGGACCCATATTTTTCCACCGCGACGTGCATTTCGTGTCATTGCTCGTCGCCCGGCTTCTATTTGTCTAGACGTGATCCAAGCGGGTTCAAGTGCCTGAAGAGCATATCTTCCGAAACAAATACGATTACCCCGATAAGATATTCCCTTCATTCTTCCTCTATGTTGTTTACGGAATCGAGTTCTTTTGGGGTTATAGTTGATGGTTCCTTTGTAATTCCATCTCTACTGCAGAACTGGACGTGAGAGTTTCGTCTCATCCGGCTCCTCACGAATTAAAAAATGGAAATTTCATTTTTTAAATGTCTATTTTTATATAATATATAATAAATAATTAAGATATATATGTAAAAATATAATACACTGAATCAATGAATTCTTTTTTATTCATCTAGTTTACTAAATATTTTATTCTATATCTTTTTTTTTTTATTGAAGTCCTCGTATTTTAACAATTGAATATGAGAATGAAAAAAAAAAAAAAGAATTTTCGCGGGCGAATATTTACTCTTTCAATAGCTATTTCGAGTGTAGAGTTAGCTTATAATTTTTCAGAATATATGAATTGTCCTCTGGTTCGTTCCGCCATCCTTTCCAATGAATTATCAGAATTCATTTTCAAGTGAATCTTATGTATTCATGGGTTCCGTCGTTCCCATCGCTTCTTGATTAATGGTTAGGTCTGAATTCTACAATGGAGCTTTTGTTTTTCCACCAACCCCCTTAGTCGTTATTGGCTCTAAGCTCTTATTTTTTTGTTCTATAGAACAGATTCATATCATATAATTTTGTTTGAATCTGTATTGATGCTTTAATTACATTTTCTTTTATGAGGTGTTCAAAGACCTTACATATTGGAATTATATATCTTTTATATTAGATTCATTTTTTTCTTTCTCTCATCTTTCCATTTACCGGTATCCTTTTTTCTTTTTTGTATTTTAATTTTCTTTGACAGTAAATCTAATGAATTGTTTATGTCAAAAAAATTCAGTTGCTACAATGATAGGACTAAAATAGTATATCTTGACTGTTTCTTTGGATCCAGATAATGTGATGCGATGAGTTGGTTATTAGTTCTATAATTTTTAGTTCATACTTGGTACTATAACTTTCTTTTTTTAGTCTTAATTTTAACAAAAACCAACGAGTCACACACTAAGCATAGCAATTATATCAAAAGGTAAATTTTATTTTTATTAAACCTTATGGGATTAAAAATTAGAATTGATTGGATGGAAAAAAGAATCAAAAAGGGTTGCCATTTTTTTGTTCCATCGTTCCATCGAAACAGAAAGACAAGTCAACTAAAGGTTTTTTATTCTTCGTCTATAAATATCATTCTTCGTCTATAAATATCCAAATTTTGATACCCAATACCCCATAGATAGTTCGAACGGTATAGGCACAATAATCAATTTTCGCATGAATGG